TTCAGGGGATCCTTTTCCGGAACCCATCCGGGTTTCCGCGGGTCTTAGTGTAACTGGTTTGTCTGGAAAAATGCGTACCCATAATTTTCCACCACGACGCGCATTTCGTGTCATTGCTCGTCGGCCTGCTTCTATTTGTCTAGATGTGATCCAAGCGGGTTCAAGTGCCTGAAGAGCATATTTACCGAAACAAATATGATTACCTCGATAAGATATTCCTTTCATTCTTCCTCTATGTTGTTTGCGGAATCTGGTTCTTTTGGGGTTATAGTTGATGGTTTTTTTTTTGAATTCCACCTCTACTTCAGAACCGGACATGAGATTTTCACCTCATCCGGCTCCTCGCGACGAAATAAAAGTATTTGAAATCTAAAATATTGGAATTCAGATTCTATCTTAATTCAGATATACACGTATTTATTGAGTAATAAATACAATAAGTCGATTGTTTAAGATTTCATCGAATCTAACTTATCTAATCTATTAGATTAGTAATTTGTATATCTTGTTGAAATGGATAACTAAATATTTTTTCTATTTTATTAGAAATAGAAATTTCCAAAATTGAAGATGCAGATCAAGAAATCGAATTTCAATTATTTGTCCAAATAATTATAAAATAAAAATAATAAATATTTTCTTTTTTAGAAGGTTCTAATCCATTTTTTGTTTTGTAGTTAACGTATTGCCCAAATTTAGCAATAAAAAAAGAAAGTTTTCGCGGGCGGATATTTACTCTTTCAATCTCTATTTTTGTTTCAATTGTAGGATTAGCTCGTGTTTTCTTGGCTAGATGAATAGAGTTTCGGTTCGTTCCGCCATCCCGACCTGTGAATCGTTAAGATTCATTTTGCAATCATCCAAATTTTTGGATTCACGGGTTTCATCGTTCCCATCGCTTCTTATTCAATGGTTAGGTCTGAATTATACAATGGAGCTATTCAATTTGTTCTTGAGTCAATTTTCTCAGTCTTTATTGGCTCGAAGCTCTTTTATTTATATAAGATAAGAAGATCCATTCTATTATGGATGAATCAGTAGTGATGCTTTATTACACTGCTTTTTTGAAGTGGTTTATAGACCTTACATATTGGAATTATATGTCATTAATATTTTTTCTGTCTTTCTATCATATTTCCATTTATCCACACCTTTTCTCTATTTTGCTTTATGACTTAGAATCGGGTTCATTTTTTATGCAAAAAATTGTCAGTTGCTACAAAGATATGAGCGATATATCATATTTTGACTGAGACTTTAGATCCAGATAATGCGAAGTGATGAGTTGGTTATTACTTTTTTTTATAGTAATAGTTCATACTGCGGGGTTGGTTTTAATCCTAACCCTAAAAAAACCAACGAGTCACACACTAAGCATAGCAATTATATTATATCAAATAAATGGTCAATCTAATTTTTATTCAACCCTATAAAAAAATATAAAAAAAAAAAAAAATTAAAAGAATTAAGAAATATTTTTTTTATTAGATAATTGGATAGAAGGATAAATATTTTATCATTCCTCGTCTATAAATATCCAAATTTTGATGCCTAATACCCCATAGATTGTTTGAACTGTATAGGAACAATAATCAATTTTAGCTCGGATGGTTTGTAGGGGAACCCTACCCTCTCTGATCCATTCAACACGTGCAATTTCTTTTCCGTCAATACGCCCTGCAATTTGCACTTGAATTCCTTTTGTATCTGCTTGTTCAGTTAATTCAATAGCTTTTTTCATTGCTTTTCTAAATGAAACTCTATTCTTTAATTGTCCGGCTATAAATTCTGCAAGAATATTAGGGTTTCCATAAGGTTTTGCAATTCTTGTGATAGCAATATTTAGTTTTCGGTTTATGTTTACACAATTAAATTCTTTTTGTAAATTCGTTTGTAATTCTTCGATTCCCCGCGGACGACTTTCTATTAATAACTTTGGAAATCCCAAAAAGATTATGACCTGGATCAGATCGATTCTTTTTTGAATCTCTATACGTGCAATTCCCTCGACTCCGGAGGGTATTCTCATATTTTTTTGTATATAATTCTTGATACAATTTCTTATTTTTTGATCCTCTTGTAAACCCTCAGAATACTTTTTTGGTTGGGCAAACCAAAGGGAGTGATGACCTTGAGTTGTACCAAGTCTGAAACCAAGTGGATTTATTTTTTGTCCCATATTCCCCCACTGCTATACATATCATAATACGTCGTAGCTGTATATTTTTTTTTACTTTTAGGTTTTTTTAACGAATCTATCTCTACATATTCATCATCTAAAGATATGTCTTTCATTACAATAGTTATATGACAGGTTGATCTTTTTATCGGAAAACTACGTCCTCTAGCTCGAGGTTTTAATTTCTTTACAGTGCTGCCTTCGTTGACTTCGGCTTGGCTAATAACTAAATTGGCTTCATTAGAACCCATATTGTGACTAGCATTAGCTGCTGTTGAATAAACTAATTTAAAAATAGGATAGCATGCCCGATAAGGCATG